ATTGTTTCATCGATATTAAAATCACGATGTCATTGTCTTGTTCCTGAATGGGCCCTTTCAATTCTTTTAGGTTCATGGTCTACCCCGGGAAAAGATCTGTCCGAATTCTATTTGCACATATAGGACAAATGGTCTCAGTACCATTTTTTTGTTATGACTTCTTTTTTTTTTGTTAATTTCGTGTCTTGCTTTCCCAAAACTATTTGATGTATTCATCATACTATTCCGTTGGTCGGCAATTTGGGATCACTACTATCACTACTATAGTAATAGTAGGTATAAAGTAATAGTAGGTATAAGAATCATTTATGATACAAGTGGTAATCATACATATATTATATTAACAATTTGTTATCGATTTGGTATTTTCTGAACGGAGCCTGGATACTTTATTTTATCAGTCCAAGTAAACCATAAATTCTTCTAAATTGATAATATTGATCCCCAATATAAAATAAATTGATCTAATTGCACTTCACGCTCCGAATGATTGATTGATGCCTCACTCAATACAATATCTCTTGGGCAAAACAGAGGATATCTCGATCAGGGGAGAGAACGGGTAAATCCCATATGACCCAATATGTCTGACAAGTCGCACTATACGTCAACCCAAACCGCATCTTCCTCTCCAGGACTCCGAAAAGGTACTTTTGGAACACCAATGGGCATTAAATTAAAGAAAAAAATTTAGTACTATACTTCACTTTAATATGGAAACGTAACAATCAATGGTTTATTGTCTTCATCCCTTTTTTCTCTTTATTCTATTTGATACATAGATTGGAAAGTTTATAGAGTAAGACAGAATGAATAAAGAAAAAATTTGAACGAAGAAATCGATCGTTCGAATGATAAACAAGTATCTATCCATTCGTTCCCCAAAAATGGGACCAATCCTCCCATTGCGTATTGGTACTTATCGGGTATAGAATAGATCTGCTTCTCTTTGTTCTTACGAACTAAATTGTTCCGTTATTTTCAATGGAATGGAATAAATATTAATCCTTTCTGATACGGAATCTACTGAAAAGGTTAGGTACATAGTTAGTATATATAGTCTTTTCCAATGCGATAAAATAAAGTGACATAGTGTCTATTTTTCTTTGATAAAGAGGTATTTCCATGGGTTTACCTTGGTATCGTGTTCATACTGTCGTATTGAATGATCCCGGTCGATTGCTTTCTGTTCATATAATGCATACAGCTCTAGTTTCTGGTTGGGCTGGTTCGATGGCTTTATACGAATTAGCGGTTTTTGATCCCTCTGATCCCGTTCTTGATCCAATGTGGAGACAAGGTATGTTCGTTATACCCTTCATGACTCGTTTAGGAATAACCAATTCGTGGGGTGGTTGGAGTATTTCAGGAGGAACTATAACAAATCCGGGTATTTGGAGTTATGAAGGTGTGGCAGGGGCACATATAGTGTTTTCCGGTTTGTGCTTCTTGGCAGCTATCTGGCATTGGGTATATTGGGACCTAGAAATATTCTGTGATGAACGTACGGGAAAACCTTCTTTGGATTTGCCCAAGATCTTTGGAATTCATTTATTTCTCTCAGGGGTAGCTTGCTTTGGCTTTGGCGCATTTCATGTAACAGGTTTGTATGGTCCTGGAATATGGGTGTCCGATCCTTATGGACTAACTGGAAAAGTACAATCTGTAAATCCAGCGTGGGGCGCGGAAGGTTTTGATCCTTTTGTTCCGGGAGGAATAGCCTCTCATCATATTGCAGCGGGTACATTGGGCATATTAGCAGGCCTATTCCATCTTAGTGTCCGTCCGCCTCAACGTCTATACAAAGGATTACGTATGGGCAATATTGAAACTGTACTTTCCAGTAGTATCGCTGCTGTTTTTTTTGCAGCTTTTGTTGTTGCTGGAACTATGTGGTATGGTTCAGCAACTACCCCAATCGAATTATTTGGTCCTACTCGTTATCAGTGGGATCAGGGATACTTTCAGCAAGAAATATATCGAAGAGTTAGTGCCGGGCTAGCCAAAAATCTTAGTTTATCGGAGGCTTGGTCTAAAATTCCCGAAAAATTAGCTTTTTATGATTATATTGGTAATAATCCGGCAAAGGGGGGATTATTCAGAGCAGGCTCAATGGACAATGGGGATGGAATTGCTGTTGGATGGTTAGGACACCCCGTCTTTAGAGATAAAGAAGGGCGCGAGCTTTTTGTACGTCGTATGCCTACTTTTTTTGAAACATTTCCGGTAGTTTTGGTAGATGAAGACGGAATTGTGAGAGCTGATGTTCCTTTTAGAAGGGCAGAATCAAAGTATAGTGTTGAACAAGTAGGTGTTACTGTTGAGTTCTATGGTGGCGAACTTAATGGAGTAAGTTATTCTGATCCTGCTACTGTGAAAAAATATGCTAGACGTGCCCAATTAGGTGAAATTTTTGAATTAGATCGGGCTACTTTGAAATCCGATGGTGTTTTTCGTAGCAGTCCAAGGGGTTGGTTCACTTTTGGGCATGCTACGTTTGCTTTGCTCTTCTTTTTCGGACACATTTGGCATGGTGCTAGAACCTTGTTCAGAGATGTTTTTGCTGGTATTGATCCAGATTTGGATGCTCAAGTGGAATTTGGAGCATTCCAAAAACTTGGAGATCCAACTACAAGGAGACAAGTAGTCTGATACGACATTGTTGTGGTATCTTTCGCCTCTATTTTTTTTTATTTGACATTGGGTATCAGAGAAATCTTGACTTGAATCGCCTTCTTTGACTTTTTTTCTTTCTTTATATGATATGGTAAATGATCCCAAATGAATAGGTGTGGAAGCTATAATTGTAAACCACGATCAAATCCATGGAAGCATTGGTTTATACATTCCTTTTAGTCTCGACTTTAGGGATAATTTTTTTCGCTATCTTTTTTCGAGAACCGCCTAAGGTTCCGACTAAAAAAATGAAATAACCTTTCGAAATAATTTAATTGAAGTAATGAGCCTCCCATATTGGGAGGCTCATTACTTCAACTAGTCCCCGTGTTCTTCGAATGGATCTCTTAGTTGTTGAGAGGGTTGCCCAAAAGCGGTATATAAGGCGTACCCAGTAAAGCTTACAAGTAAACCAGATATGGAGATGGCGACTAGGGTTGCTGTTTCCATTTTTAGATAATTTCAAGATCACAATGGATCTACGATAAGATCGTTTATTTACAACTACAACGGAATAGTATACAAAGTCAACAGATCTCAACCAATCGTTAAATAGGATTTATGGCTACACAAACCGTTGAGGATAGTTCTAGATCTGGGCCAAGACGAACTACTGTAGGGGATTTATTGAAACCATTGAATTCGGAATATGGTAAAGTAGCTCCGGGATGGGGGACTACACCGCTTATGGGGGTCGCAATGGCTCTATTTGCGATATTCCTATCTATTATTTTGGAAATTTATAATTCTTCCGTTTTACTGGATGGAATTTCAATGAGTTAGGTTTATAAGAACTATGAAGTCCTAGTCTTTCAATCAAAGAAAAAATTACTTTAGACTTGGATTTCTAGACCATTCTATTCTGGTAGTTCGACCGTGGAATTTATTTGTTTCGGTATTTCCGGAATATGAGTGTGTGACTTGTTATAATTGATCCTATTGATAATACATAGAATGGACCTGTTATCTCTATCAAGATGATTCTACCTCGTCGGATATTTATTCTAGTATCTGGAGCACGGAATATATAGAATAGATCAAGAAAAGAAATATTTGAACTATGATTCATACCTACTATTTATTCAGACCCCGCAACCGGACTCAAAAAAAAATTCAAATAGGTATTTCCTAAATCAAACGAATTTTATTCCTTCAGATTTATTTTGACCGAAGGATAACTCTTTCTCTAGATTTTGTTGAGTCATTACATCCATTCATTCAATAAGTGATCATCAAAGGTTCTTACTCAGAGAACCTTTGAGTTTAGCTTGAGGCTAAATCATCGTGGTTCTAGTATGAATCTGAGGTTTCAATTGATTCATAGGGTCTCAACAAGAGAATTCCTATCAATAGTAAAACAAGAGTAAATCCGCAGTACGCACAAAAAAAACAATAAATCAAATAACAAATAAAAAATAGGGAAGAGAAGATTCAAGAGGCCTGTAACGATCAACATAAAGAAAGACAGATGAGCCAACTTGATATTTTTTGGCATTATCATCACAAAGAAGAGATTCCGGATTTTTGTTACTTCGTATCTTCGAGGCAAATCGAATCAAGCGGCTAATGAAGTTTTTAACTTTCTATTATATATCCGTTGAAATCAGTATTTGTGTGTTTCCGCTTGAGCCGTACGAGATGAAATTCTCATATACGGTTCTCAGAGGGGGAGTTCTATTGGGTTATCTATCTCAATAAAGTATATGATTGGTTTGAGGAACGTCTTGAGATTCAGGCGATTGCAGATGATATAACTAGTAAATATGTTCCTCCTCATGTCAACATATTTTATTGTTTAGGGGGGATCACACTTACTTGTTTTCTAGTACAAGTAGCTACGGGTTTTGCTATGACTTTTTACTATCGTCCAACCGTTACAGAGGCTTTTTCCTCTGTTCAATACATCATGACTGAGGCCAACTTTGGTTGGTTAATCCGATCAGTTCATCGATGGTCAGCAAGTATGATGGTTCTCATGATGATCCTGCACGTATTTCGTGTGTATCTCACAGGTGGATTTAAAAAACCTCGCGAATTAACTTGGGTTACAGGTGTGGTTTTGGCTGTATTGACTGCATCTTTTGGTGTAACTGGTTATTCCTTACCTCGGGACCAAATTGGTTATTGGGCAGTAAAAATCGTGACAGGCGTACCTGAAGCTATTCCTGTAATAGGATCGCCTTTAGTAGAGTTATTACGTGGAAGTGCTAGTGTGGGCCAATCCACTTTAACTCGTTTTTATAGTTTACACACTTTTGTATTGCCTCTCCTTACTGCCGTATTTATGTTAATGCACTTTCCAATGATACGTAAGCAAGGTATTT